ACCATAGTAATAATATTTTTTTGATTGAATTATTTATTTCTCTTGTTTCTCTTGAAATCCATTCACTGTTTATTTCTACACACGTCTTTTTTTCGGAGGTCTACAGCCATTATGTGGCATAGGGGTTACATCCCGTACAAAAGTTAATAGGATACCACTTCTACGAATAGCTCGTAATGCGGCGTCTCTTCCGAGACCGGGACCTTTTATCATGACTTCTGCTCGTTGCATACCTTGATCTACTACTGTACGAATAGCATTTGCTGCTGCAGTTTGAGCGGCAAAGGGTGTTCCTCTTCTCGTACCATTGAATCCACAAGTGCCGGCCGAGGACCAGGAAACGACCCGACCTCGTACATCTGTAACTGTGACAATGGTATTATTAAAACTTGCTTGAACATGAATAACTCCCTTTGGTATTTTACGTGCACTTTTACGTGCACCAATACGTACATTTCTACGTAAACCTGTTCTCGGTATAGCTTTTGCCATATTGTATCATCTCATAAATATGAGTCAGAAATATATGGATATATCCATTTCAAGTCAAAATACATTCTTTATTTGTACGCTGAGCCCTTTAGTGAGTCTGATTATCCCTTTATCCTTGTCTTTGTTTATGTCTCGGGTTGGGACAAATTACTCTAATGCGCCCCCGTCTACGGATTAGACGACATTTTTCACAAATTTTACGAACGGAAGCTCTTATTTTCATATTTGTCATTCCTTATCTTAATTCTGAATCTACTTCTTGGTAGAAAATAAATTTCTTGAAATTTTTAATCTCGAATCATATTGAATAAAAATTGTCTAATCTTTCGAATCCTTGTTTCGGAGTCGATAAATTATACGTCCTCTGGTTGAGTCATAACGACTTACTTCAATTTTTACTTTATCTCCGGGTAGTATCCGTATAAAACTACGCCGGATCTTTCCCGAAACATAACCTAGAATCAGATCCTCATTATCTAACCGAACCCGGAACATGCCATTGGGAAGCGATTCCGTAATTAAACCTTCATGAATCCATTTTTGTTCTTTCATTCCAGGTAAAGCCCCCTTGAGGTATCAACTAATGGAGGAGAAACGATATTAGACAACTCACCCCCCTTTCTTTTTCTCAAATAGGAAGAGGTTTCGGATTTCATTTGGATATTCAATGGATTACCATATATAACATAAAATTTCTCCGCCGATTCCTTCTAGTCGAGCCTCCCGATCTGTCATTATACCCCGAGAAGTGGAAAGAATTACAATCCCCATTCCACCTAAAATTCTAGGAATTCGTTGAGAGTTAGAATAGATTCGTAGACCGGGTCGGCTGATCCGTTTTAAATTTAACAAATTTCTATAGGGTCTTTTCCTATTCCTGCTATGTCGCAGGGTTAAAACCAAAAAATTTTGGCTTTTTTCTCGATGTTTTCTGACGTTTTCGATAAAACCTTCTCGGAAAAGTATTTTAACAATATTTTCGGTAATATTAGTAGATGCTATGCGAACAACTCTTTTTCTATCCATATCAGCATTTCGTATAGAGGTTATTATCTCAGAAATAGTGTCTCTACCCATGATGAACTAAAACTTTTGGCGTCCCAAAATTGGATATAATTAACATGTTTTTTTTATTGGTTTATGAATATAAATTTTTTCAAGGTATATGCGCAAAACACAAGCTACGAATTAATCTAGTTCTTAATCTATTTCCCTTCAAATACCCCCAAAATGCAGATCTCTTTTTTTTATAATACTTCGGGAGCTAATGAAACTATTTTAGTAAAATTTAATTGTCTCAATTCGCGAGGGATTGCCCCAAAAATGCGAGTTCCTTTTGGATTTCCTTCTTGATCAATCACAACTGCAGCATTGTTATCATATCGTATTATCATACCGCTATCACGTTTAAGTTCTTTACAGGTACGAACAATTACAGCTCTTACTACTTCTGATTTTTCTAGGGGCATATTTGGTACGGCTTCTTTGATCACAGCAACAATAACGTCACCAATATGAGCATATCGCCGATTACTAGCTCCTATGATTCGAATACACATCAATTTTCGAGCCCCGCTGTTATCTGCTACATTTAAATAGGTCTGAGGTTGAATCATATAAATTTTTGAATCTAGTCTTCCAATGCAAAGGGTGAAGAAAATCAAAGAAATATTGTTTGTCTAAGTCTAAAAAAAATAGTTGGTTTTATTTCATCCCCAAGACTCATTTCTGTACGTTCTACATTTTTATCCCGAAATAATAAATTGAGTGCGTATAGGCATTTTGGATGCTGCTATTAAAATAGCCCTTTTAGCTATATTTTCGGTTACTCCACCCATTTCATATAGTATTCGCCCCGGTTTAACAACAGCTACCCAATATTCCGGGGATCCTTTCCCCGAACCCATACGCGTTTCAGCAGGTCTTACTGTAACTGGTTTGTCTGGAAAGAGGCGGACCCATATTTTTCCACCACGGCGTGCATTTCGTGTCATTGCCCGGCGACCTG